TTTTGAAGATGTATTCGACCTTGCCCGAGTGGAAGGCGGCAACTTAATCGATCAAAATTTACAAAGAATTTCAAAAACTCCGATGGCTTGGCAAACGGCAAAAATTGCCGTTGACTGCCGATCGATCGAGGCCTTCCACCAAGAAAACACGGACGACTTAAGATATACTGCGGAGCTTGGATATTGGGCGGGTGCTCTCGAACGTTTACGACAACTCGAAAAAGAGGAAAATTCAGAGTCCGATTAAGAACACGGACTTGCAGAACTCTATTTATTATTTAATCGATATTTTAGTATAATAGAATATCGATTAAATAATAATCAGAGGTACAAATAGTAAATCGAGGTACACATTCTATGACAATTCTTAACTTTCCCTCTTTTTTGGTACCTTTAGTAGGCCTAGTATTTCCGGCAATCACAATGGCGTCTTTATTTCTTTATGTTCAAAAAAATAAGATTGTTTAGAACCGATGGGATAAAATCTCACTCGTTTGGTTTTAGACTTCTATAATAACGCCGGTATTAGTGAAAGATGGTATAAGCAGCTTCCGTCGAAAAACTCTTATATCTGCAGAACCACGATATATGGGTAAATGGAGTATGTGGATATCTTTCTTTAATGGGGTCGTACGAAGGATATGTTATTAGTTTAGATCTAATCAATTTAATGAATTATTCCTTAATGAATTACTCTTAAAAGTTCCTATCAAACTAGTGCTAGTTGATGAGAGTTACTTCGGAAACAGAAAGACTAAAGTCAAATTCATTTGGGATATTCTCTCAATTCCAAGAAACTGAAACCGGATCAAGTATGAGTTGTCGATCAGAACATATATGGATAGAACCTATAACGGGATCTCGAAAAACAAGTAATTTCTGCTGGACTGTTATCCTTTTTTTAGGTTCATTAGGATTCTTGTTGGTTGGAACTTCCAGTTATCTTGGTAGAACTTGGATATCTTTATTTCCGTTTCAGCAAATTGTTTTTTTTCCACAAGGGATTGTGATGTCTTTCTATGGGATTGCGGGTCTTTTTATTAGCTCCTATTTATGGTGCACAATTTCTTGGAATGTAGGTAGTGGTTATGATCGATTCGATCGAAAAGAAGGAATAGTGTCTATCTTTCGTTGGGGATTTCCCGGAAAAAATCGGCGTATCTTTCTCCGATTCCTTATAAAAGATATTCAGTCCGTCCGAATAGAAGTTAAAGAGGGTCTTTATGCTCGTCGTGTCCTTTATATGGATATCCGAGGACAGGGAGCCCTTCCATTGACTCGTACTGATGAGAATTTGACTGCGTGGGAAATTGAACAAAAAGCTGCGAAATTGGCCTATTTCTTGCGTGTACCCATTGAAGTCTTTTGAGAACTGTGAGAAAATTTCTCGGCAGGAGGGGAAAAACTCACGAATCCTCTGTTTCTATCACGAATTTCTATAACATAACGAAACTGAGGTTTATTCCGAACATGGATTCGAGCTAAAGTAGGCGTATAAGGGAGAAGTAGAAAACAAAACGCTTTTTGTTTTTGGGTCTTTTATAGGTATGTAAATCTACACAATTCAATAATAACAAGAAGTAACAAATTGAAATAATAGATTTCTCGCATACTCAACCATTTAGAAAAAAACTTTCCCAGTTTCTATTTTCTATTTTAAGTCCAATATCTATAAATCAAAATAGAAAAACCCAGACTTGGTGAAATTGAAACTTTAGATTCAGATAGATCGTATGTAAAAATTTTTTTTTCAATCGACACGCCTTACTTTATCTGTTTTTGTGCTCCTTACTGTCCAAACAATTGGATCCCTTATAACGATAAAGGATGACTAGCCAATTCCTGCTTTGGTTTGCTGCTCGTTTTTGATCATCACAAGATTCTTCAGAAACTTCCCGGCATTATTCGCTCCCTGACTCCTAAGAGTCAGTGAAATTTTTCGAAATAGTAGAGGGCCTCGAGTCGACGACTGAGAGGGTTCATTAACAATTCATAGATGAAAAAATGGCAAAAAAGAAAGCATTCACTCCTCTTTTATATCTTGCATCTATAGTCTTTTTGCCCCGGTCTCTTTCTCTCTTATTTAATAAAAGTCTAGAATCTTGGGTTACTAATTGGTGGAATACTGCGCAATCCGAAACTTTTTTGAACGAGATTGAAGAAAAGAGTATTCTCGAAAAATTCATAGAATTAGACGAACTTCTCCTCTTGGACGAAATGATCAAGGAATACGCGGAAACACCTCTCCAAAACCTTCGTATAGGAATCCAGAACGAAACAATCCAATTAATCAAGCTGCACAACGAGGATCGTATTCATACGATTTTGTACTTATCGACAAATTGGATCTCTTTCCTTATTCTAAGTGGTTATTCTATTTTGGGTAATAAAGAACTTGGGATTCTTAACTCGTGGACTCAGGAATTCCTATATAACTTAAGTGACACAACAAAAGCGCTTTCTATTCTTTTATTAGCAGATTTATGTCTCGGATTTCATTCGACCCGTGGTTGGGAACTACTAATTAGCTCTGTCTACAAAGATTTTGGGTTTGTTCATAATGATCAAATTATATCTTGTCTTGTTTGTATTCTTCCAGTCATTCTCGATAGCATTTTTAAATATTGGGTTTTCTATTATTTAAATCGTCTATCTCCGTCACTTGTAGTGATTTATCATTCAATAAGTGAAAAATGATCTATGAATATGAAATTCATCGAATTCGAATTTGTAGTTGTACATAAGGAAAGCATTGCAAATCGTCCTTACTTTTTCCATTTCGATGAACCCGGGGGATTGATCCTATAGATTATTCCCATAACAATATTCCAGTCAATAGCAGAATCGTGGATAGGAAACTCGATTAGTAACCTACTCAATTTATTGTAGAAATTTTCCGTATCAATGATTGGACTATGCAAACTAGAAATACTTTTTCTTGGCTAAAGGAACGGATTACTCGATCCATTTCCGTATCGCTCATGCTATATATGCTAACTCGGACATCTATTTCAAGTGCCTATCCCATTTTTGCCCAGCAGGGTTATGAAAATCCGCGCGAAGCGACCGGGCGTATTGTATGCGCCAATTGTCATTTGGCTAATAAGCCTGTGGATATTGAGGTTCCACAAGCGGTACTTCCCGATACTGTATTTGAGGCAGTTGTTCGAATTCCTTATGATATGCAACTGAAACAAGTTCTTGCTAATGGTAAAAAGGGCACTTTGAATGTCGGGGCTGTTCTTATTTTACCGGAGGGGTTTGAATTAGCCCCTCCCAATCGTATTTCCCCCGAGATGAAAGAAAAGGTAGGCAATCTGTCTTTTCAGAGCTATCGCCCCAATAAAAAAAATATTCTTGTCATAGGTCCTGTTCCTGGTCAGAACTATAGTGAAATAACCTTTCCTATTCTTTCTCCAGACCCCGCTACTAAGAAAGATAGTCACTTCTTAAAATATCCTATATATGTCGGCGGAAACAGGGGAAGAGGTCAGATTTATCCCGACGGGAGCAAGAGTAACAATACAGTTTATAATGCTACAGCAGCCGGTATAGTAAGTAAAATCATACGAAAAGAAAAGGGGGGATACGAAGTAACCATAACGGATGCATCGGATGGACGTCTAGTGGTTGATATTATCCCCCCAGGGCCGGAACTTCTCGTTTCAGAAGGCGAATCTATCAAATTGGATCAACCGTTGACGAGTAACCCGAATGTGGGCGGATTTGGTCAAGGAGATGCAGAAATTGTACTTCAAGATCTATTCCGTGTCCGAGGTCTTTTGCTCTTCTTCGCCGCTGTTATTTTAGCACAAATCTTTTTGGTTCTTAAAAAGAAGCAGTTCGAGAAGGTTCAATTGTCCGAAATGAATTTCTAGACTCGCGAATTTTTCAACATCAAGTTCGTAAAAAGACTCAAACTCATTTTATCCCTTAGCGATGAAAAAAAATGAAATGCTAAAAAGACCTTAGCTTGTTTATCCTTTTTCTATGAGATGACAGGAAGTCCTTCTACCGCATTCCTAATCCTAGTATGTAGATTGTGAAGAAGACTACCCCGCCTTTCTTGGTTTTTTTATCTAAATTGGGGCGGTGCGACTATCTTACTATTCGAAGATTTAAATGTCCGAAAATACATTAATATCAAGAGTTTTTGATTAATTCAATTCGGCTAGATACTAGACATAAGTAAGCGAGAAATTGCAGGGAAAATGAAATAATTCTAGGAGAGGTTTCTAGTCTTCGACACAAGAAAAGGAAGTTTCTACACCCCTTTCTTGTGTCGAAATAAGACGGATTCGTGATTCTGTTCGCCAAATTTTTCTAGTCTTAGTTTCTATTTTTCGAGGTGTACCAAATTTTTTTTAGATTTCTATTTATTGCGTCTCTACTTATTCTATAATTTCTAATCGAATCAAGTGGTGGACCAAGAAAAAAGAGGGGTGAATTTTTTGAGTAAATAGAACTTCTTCGATGAACTTCGAATAAATGACTTAGGATGAGATACTTTAAACAATAGAATAAAGGTTGATTCGTATAGAAAGAATTTGATGAAATAGAATCGATCGAATCTATAGAAATATATAGATTATTTTTTCCATGGAATCGAGCGCTTCCGTCTTTCTTCTCACTTTATTGAAAAGTATTGATAGATACTATCGAGCAAGAGGTGTTCTAAATCAATCGCCGAAATTCCTTTTTCAAAAACATCGGCAAAAAAAATAGAATGGAGCCTTTTGAAACAGCAGAAAACTCTGTTATCCTTTAGACTTCGAACTCGTAAGAACTCAACGGGATTCCCTTCTTTCTTTGTCTCATTTGAGGCCCGTTGAGTTCTTACGCTTTCGTGTCGACACCTCAATTCATAGGATTATCACAGGGATGAACCCAATCCGGAATATGAACCATAAAAGAAAATACCTATTAAACCGATCACAAGAATACCAGTTACAGTACCTATTATCCAAAGAGGAATCCTTCCAGTCGTATCGGCCATTTAC